AAATTAACTTCATTATTATAAATCAAGTTAGTGAGTATTTCGAATAAATCCCGAAATTCAAAGCTACCGGTTATCCAATAAAAACCTAAAATTCCTAATAATAAACCAAAATCCCCCAAACGATTCGTTACAAACGCCTTTTGACAAGCATTTGCCGCAGTAGGTCGTGTGAACCAAAACCCTATTAATAGATAGGAACACACTCCAACCAATTCCCAAAAAATATAAATTTGTATCAAATTAGAACTAGTAACTAATCCCACCATGGAAGTACTGAAAAAACTCATATAAGAAAAAAATCTCAAGTATCCTTGATCGTGAGCCATATAATTATCACTATAAATAAGAACCATAATTCCAACAGTAGTGATTAACATCGACATAATAGAAGTAAGTGGATCAATCAAATAGCCAAATTCTAAAGAAAAATCATTATCGAGGGTCCAAGACCATACATATTGATAGATGGAACCGCTATTTATTTGCTGAATAGACAGATTCGTTGAAAAAAGCATGACTATACTTAACAATAAAACACTTGGAAAGGCCCATATACGATGAAGATTTTTTGTTGCTGTCGGAAAAAGAAGAAGTCCAACTCCTATTAACATAGGAACTGGAAGTGGAACGAAAGGCAAAATCCATGCATATTGATATGTCTGTTCCATAAAAAAGTTTTTTAATTCTTAGTTAATATTAATTCTTTCTGATTCACCGGACCTTACCTCTTTTTTGAAAGGAGTCAATAAAAAAATGAAGATAGCCACTAACTTAAATCGAATTTTTGAATTTTGATTTCTTTTTATTACTTATTTTTTCTGAATTTCTGGTAAATATTTCAAATATTCAAATGAAGAGGTTACAATTGGTCAAATCATATGACAGAAAGAGATTAATTACTAGTCTCCTAGGAATTTGAAAATTCAAGTCAAATTGGGCATATTTGTCCCGAGTTTGACAAGTTACTAAAAATATTCTTCTTTTTTTTTTCTATTTTTAGTAATATTTTATGCGATATTCCCATATCATTCACCCATCTTATTTTCTTTTATATTTTTATAGATTTTTAGAAAAAAAAATATTATCTAGAAAAGAAATACATAATGATGAATTAGAAAAACGCGGATCCTTTTTTAACAATATGAACAATAGATGTCTTTCACATCCAGCTATACCAACAAAAAATCTATTAATTTTTATTTAAATGGCAGTTCCAAAAAAACGTACTTCTGCATCAAAAAAGCGTATTCGTAAAAATTTTTGGAAACGGAAGGGGTATTGGGCAGCGTTAAAAGCGTTTTCCTTGGGGAAATCCCTTTATACGGGGAATTCAAAAAGTTTCTTTGTGCAACAAACAAATAAACTAAGTAAAATAAACTAAGACTAAGTAATAAAACACAATCTGTTGGAATAACCTAAATTGGCCCGGCTCAAAAAGTGACTCATTTCATTTCGAAAAATCAAATTTATGAATTCCATTTCTTATTGATTAACTCAACAGGGAATGGGATTCATCCCCCTCTTAGATTAGAATCTGGAGAATAAAAATTCTTCTGTTTACCTTAACGAATTGAAAAAAAAAATACTTTTTTTTGGGGGGGGTTCTATACTTTAATAGTAATAGTACGATTATCTAGTTTTCCAGGAGTTCAAGTTGAGACGAGTATAAAATACACAATAAAACAAAAACCCTAAACAAAAATAATGAACCTTTAAATAGCTATTTGAACAAAATTTTATTCAGTAAATTCAATCTTTCCTAAAAAATATTGCACCCAATTGAATTTGTAAATCTAGACGATTCCTTATTCATAGGCTATTATCAGGTCAAGCCAGGCCGCTATGGTGAAATTGGTAGACACGCTGCTCTTAGGAAGCAGTGCTAGAGCATCTCGGTTCGAGTCCGAGTGGCGGCATATCATCTCCTAAAAAAAAGAAAATTGATCCTATAATGAAAATGAGTTCAATTTCGGATTTTTTTTATAATTAAAGAACTCCCCTTTTATGATATTTTTAACTTTAGAACATATATTAACTCATATTTCTTTTTCGACCCTTTCAATTATAATTACAATTCATTTGATAACCTTTTTTATCGATGAAATCATAAAACTATATGATTCATCCAAAAAGGGTATGATAATAACTTTTTTCTGTATAACAGGATTATTAATTTCTCGTTGGATCTATTCGGGACATTTTCCACTAAGCAATTTATATGAATCATTAATCTTTCTTTCATGGAGTTTTTCCTTTATTTATATAGTTCCATGGTTCAAAAAAAATCAAAATCTTCTAAGCACAATAATTGGTCCAAGTGCTTTTTTTTCCCAAGGCTTTGTTACTTCAGGCCTTTTAACTGAAATACATGAATCCACAATATTAGTACCCGCTCTTCAATCCGAATGGCTAATAATGCACGTAAGTATGATGATATTAGGCTATGCGGCCCTTTTATGTGGATCATTATTATCAGTATCACTTCTAGTTATTACAGTTA